TGAAGTACTATTTCCGTATCCCCCTGACCAAATCCGCCCACATTAGGATTACTCGTTAATGGTTGATCAAATTTCAGGGATTCCCCCTCTGAAATAAGAAGTTCTGGTCCTGGGGGGATAATATCAACCACTTGACGTCCATCCGGATCTGTTATGGATATTTCATATCCCCCCTTCTTTTCTTTTCGTATGATTTTCCTTACTATACCCGCTGCTGTAGCATTATAAACTGTATTGTTACTCTTGCTCCCGTCAGGATAAATCTGACCCCTTCCCCTGTTCCCGCCTACGTATATAGGATATTTTAAGAAGTGAACATCTTTTTTAGTAGCGGGGTCAGGGGAAAGAATAGGAAAGGCAATTTCACTATATTTCTGACCGGGGACAGGGCCTATCACAATAATATTTTTTTTATTAGGGCGATAGCTCTGAAAAGACAAATTTCCTATCTTTTCCTTCAGCTCGGGAGAAATACGATCGGGGGGAGCTAATTCAAAACCTTCCGGTAAAATAAGAACAGCCCCTACATTCAAACCCCCCCTTTTACCATTAGCAAGAACTTGTTTCAGTTGCATATCATAAGGAATTCGAACAACCGCTTCAAATACAGTATCAGGAAGTACCGCTTGCGGTACCTCAATATCCACGGGCTTGTTAGCTAAATGACAATTGGCACATACAATACGCCCCGTCGCTTCTCGTGGATTTTCATAACCCTGCTGTGCAAAAATGGGATATGCATTTGAAATGGCCGTCTGAGTTATGATATATATCATGAGCGATACGGAAATAGATCGAGTAATCTGTTCCTTTATCCAAGAAAAAGTATTTCTAGTTTCCATGGTTCAACCGTTGATACCAAAATTTATACAATAGGTGGGGTAAGTCACTAATATAGTTCCCTATCCACGATTCTGTTAGTTACTGGAATAATATAGGATTCATCCTGACGATGGGTAAAAATTGAAAGCATAAATTTTCAATGCTTTGTTTATGTACAACTACAAAGTTGCAAACCTTCGAATTGGATTAGATTAATATGAGTGGATCCGTTATCAGTCATTCATTGAATGATAAATAACTACAAGTGACGGAGATACGCGATTTAAATAACGGAAAATCCAATATTTAAAAACTGTATCAAGAATGACTGGAAAAGTGGAAACAAGACCCGATATTATTTGATCATTCTGAACAAATCCAAAATCTTTGTAGACAGAGCCAATCAGTAATTCCCAACCGTGGGGTGAATGGAATCCGATACATAAATCGGTTAATAAAAGAATACAAAAAGCTTTGACTGTGTCGCTTAGGTTATATAGGAATTCCTGGGCCCAAGAGTTAAGAATAACAAGTTCTTCGTTACCCAAAATAGAATAACCGCTGAGAATAACAAAACAGATTATGTTTATTGAGAAGTGAAAAATCGTATGGATATGATCTTCGTTGTGTATCTTGATTAATTGGATCGTTTCTTTTTGTATTCCGAGAGGTATAGGAAGCTTGTGTAGACGTGTCTCCGAGTATTCTTCGATCATTTCGTCCAAGACGAGGAGTTCCTCTAATTCTATGAATTTTTCTAGAATACCCCTTTCTTGAATATCATTCAATAAAATTTCGGATTGCCCGGCATTCCACGAATTAGTAACCCAAGATTCCAGACTTTTTTTAAATGAGAGAGAAAGCCACCAAGTAAAAAATACTATAGATACAAGAGGAGTGGATGCTTTCTTTTTTGCCATTTTTTCATCTGTGAATTGTTAATCAACCCACTTCATTCGTCGACTCTATGAGATCGAATCCTTCTTTCACGCATGAGTTCTATACAAGGTACGGGACCTATTAATTTAATCTATTTTATTTGTGATTTTTTGATTAGTCTTTTAATCTCGAAAGACTGGAGAAATCGACTAAAAATCAATCCATTTCCAACGAAGAAATACTAAAAAAAAGTTCCCTGATATCTCAATTGCGCAAATTCGAAACAACTGTCTCCTTTCAATGAATGACTGAAAGAAACTTTAAGTAATGAATATTAATCCAATTTTGAGACGAAAGAATCCACAATATCCAATATTAAAAAAAAAAAAAATTCCCTGATTGCCTACAGACAGGATATAGTAGAATACTACTAATTGAGAGAAAGATATTGCAATACTCAAAGTAGCAAAACAAGCCAGAAATTTGCTAGTTATCATTTTTAATAAATCTAATTGTTATTTTTGTCTTGGTTATTAAGGAAGACAAAAGAAAGGAGAAAATAAAACGCCGAGTGACAAAAATAAAGAATTTCGTTTTGTAATTGTTCCGCCCCGCTTTGGCCCGAAATGACCCTTCTGATGAAACTTCACTTAGGTTATAGGTTATGTTATAGAAAAAAAGAGGATTCTTGCATTTTTTCCTCAAAACACCCATTTCCCATTTTTTTTTCAAAATACTTCAATTGGTACACGCAAGAAATAGGCCAATTCAGCAGCTTTTTGTTCAATTTCCCGTGGAGTCAAATTCTCATCAGTACGAGTTAAGGGAATGGCCCCCTGGCCCCGGATGTCCATATAAAGGACACGACGGGCATAAATACCCTCTTGAACTTCTATTCTAATGGACTGAATATCTTTTATAAGGAATCGGAGGAATATGCGACGATTTTTTCCAGGAAATCCCCACCGAAAAATGCACACTATGCCTTTCTTTCTATCGAATCGATCATAACCGCTGCCTACATTCCAGGAAATTGTGCACCACAAATAGGAACTAATAAAGAGACCCGCGATCCCGTAGAAAGACATCACGATACCTTGTGGAAAAAAAATGATTTGCTGAGACGGAAAAAAAGATATTAAATTTCTACCAAGATAACAGGAAGTTCCAACCAATAAGAATCCTAATGAACCTAAAAAAAGGATAAAGGCCCAGCAGAAATTACTTATTTTTCGAGACTCCATAATAAGTTCTATCCATATATGTTCTGATCGCCAATTCATACTTGATCCAGTTTTTTTTATTGGAATTGAGAGAAACCCTCAAATTAATCTGACTTTACCTTTTTTGTTTTGTTTCCGAAGTAACTCTCATCAACTAGCACTAGTTTGATGTGAACCTTTAGGAGTAATTCATCAAATTACTTAGATCTAATCTAAACTAAAAACTCAAAAAATAACATACCCTTCGTATGATCCCACTATACATATAGATCCGAGGACTTTTTATTTCAGCCATCCAGCGATCCTGGTCGATTTGAAAACGGCTAGAATTCATTTACCCATATATTATTATGTTTCTGCAGGTATAAGAGGCCTTTACTTTATGTCTTTATGTTCGGCAGAAATCACATGTTATATCATATTTCGCTAAATAGATATCTGTGTTAGTTATGATGCAAGTCTAAGTTTTTGAAAAAAAAAAATAGAAGAGATGGGGTCCATCAGGTCTAAACAATCTTGTTTTCTTGAACATGAAGAGATAAAGAAGCCATTGCAATTGCCGGAAAAACTAGGCCTACTAAAGGCACAAAAAAAGCGGGAAGGTTCATGAATAGGTACCTCGATTTATTGTTCGTACCTGTTATTATTATTTATAAATAAAGATATCTTATAATAATTATAATTAATAATTTTCATTATTATTTAACTATAACTATATTCAATCCTTAGTATAGATCTAAGTATCTATATATCTATATCTAAGTGAGGATATAGAATAAAACGTAGAGCTAAATAAATCAATTTTTTCATCTTTGTATTGTACAATTAGATCTTAGGTCGCCAAACAAAATTTCTATTTCCTTTAATTCCGAATAAACTAACTACTTCTTTGCTACAAATAATTGAACTTAGCCCTCTATTTGGTTTTGATTTTAGTTTTTAGCCAAAGGAAAGAAAGCGTGGAGCTTTAATAACTCAGTCAGAACACTTTTTAAAAAATTACGTGGTACGATTAGGTCGAATGCTCCCTTCTCGAATAAATATTCAGTCTCTTGCACACCTTCGGGTACTATTATCTTCAATGTTTCTTCAATTACTCTTTTACCCGCAAACGCAATGTAAGCATTGGGTTCGGCAATAATGATATCACCCAACATACCAAAACTAGCCGTCACCCCGCCAGTAGTAGGAGATGCAAGGATTGATACATAAAATAACTTTTTATTTGATTGATAATCATATAAAACAGACGATATTTTAGCCATTTGCATCAAGCTCACACTTCCTTCTTGCATGCGCGCCCCCCCGGAAGCACACACTATAATAAGGGGTAGAAATTGGTTGGTAGCGTATTCAATCAAACGGGTGATTTTTTCCCCGACTACAGACCCCATACTGCCCCCTATAAACTCAAAATCCATAACCCCAACTGCTACGGGAATGCCATTTAGTTCGCCTATGCCTGTTTGAACAGCCTCGGGCAATCCCGTCGTTGTTTGATAAGAATCAATACGATCTTTATAAGGTGGTTCGTCCTCTGCATGAAATTCAATGGGATCTAGAGACACCATGTCTTCGTCCATAGGATCCCAAGTATCCGGATCGATCGAAAGATCTAGTCTATCTGAACTATTCATTTTCAAATGCCATTCACAGTGTTCACAAATATACAATTTTGTGTTAAAATATTTCTTATAATTTAATCCATAACAATTATCACATTGAACCCACAAATGCCTATATTTGCTAGAGTCGTCAGTTTCACCGTTATCATTAGAACTATCTTCGATATCATTAGAACTATCTTCGATATCATTAGAACTATCTTCGATATCATTAGAACTATCTTCGATATCATTAGAACTATCTTCTCTATCATTAGACCTATCTTCTCTATCATTAGACCTATCTTCGATATCATTAGACCTATCTTCGATATCATTAGAACTATCTTCGCTAAAACTATCTTCTAGAGTTAAATCACTATCTTGCGCATCGAGATCATTAGAACTATCTTCAATATCATTAGAACTATCTTCGATATCATTAGAACTATCTTCGCTAAAACTATCTTCT